TAGATAGTATTCAATGAAAGAAAGAGAACAATGAATAAATAAAAAAAGAATCAATATTCGTGATGCACGCATTATTATTATTGTATTAGACCCAAACAAAGGAAAAAAGGGGGTCCTTCTTGACCTAATTACAAGGATGGGGCTTTGTAATATGGAAAGACAAAATGTAAAACCCAGTTTCGATTGATCTGATCATGCGATACTTTTTTTCTTTTCAATCGCGAGATTATGTGAATGAACTACTACTGCGTTCACTTTAAAGTAAAAAGATAAAGGGCATTATTAAGGGCACTTGTCGTTCGAAAAAAAAAAATGTATTCGATATTTAGATACAATAAAAAACGATCAAAATGATTTTCCAATTTTAGTCTATAGTGATTCAAAGAAAGTTTAATTTTTTGAATGAAGTTATAAAACAAAGTTCTTATTATTACTTTATTTAATATTTATAATATTCTATATATACATATATTAGTTATATACATATATTAGTTTATTCAACTCAAGAGTTGCCCAATGAATCTGTTGATTCGAGAAATTGCGGGATGGGTAGGGTAAATGTCACAGATGATGAATTGATTTCTTACTTATGTTACTCTATTTTTGTTAGTATCGTCTATAATAATTGATGAATCAAAAACTTTCAATTGAATCTATCCTTTCAATTGGTTGGTATTTTTGCTTATCCTCGTATCTTTCAAAAATTGAAACTTAGGGAAGTGTTTTATAAACATATGTATAAAAATAACATATTTCATTTAGCCTTTTTATGCCTACTATAACTAGTTATTTCGGTTTTCTACTAGCAGCTTTGACTATAACCTCAGCTCTATTTATCGGTCTGAGCAAAATACGACTTATTTGAAATTAATTAAATGAACAATTCATAAAAAAAATCTTTCGGTGATAGTTCATATATTCTATAGTTCCTTCCCGTATCAATTTCCAATTCGTGGTCATTGAGATTTATAGTCAATACGGATTAATATTTAAGGATAGATATTACCTCCCCTTTACCCTTTCAAACAAATTGAAATGATTGAAGTTTTTCTATTTGGAATCGTCTTAGGTCTAATTCCTATTACTTTGGCTGGATTATTCGTAACTGCATATTTACAATACAGACGTGGTGATCAGTTGGATCTTTGATTAATTAAGATCTCTTTTTTGATTGACCTCCTACTTCCTTTAATCCACGGGAGGTCAAATTTAGATTGCTGTTCAATTATTTCAGTGTAATTTTCGACCTAACACGACTAACAAGAACACAGAATCACGCTCTGTAGGATTTGAACCTACGACATCGGGTTTTGGAGACCCACGTTCTACCGAACTGAACTAAGAGCGCTTTATTATCACAATAAATATTTTATAACCCCAATGAATCTTGCATATATATACTATCATACAATTAAAGATTTTTTATGTATGTCCAATTTTATTTTAATCGATCTCAATTGATCCCTCGTTACTGCTCAGAAGATAAGTAATAGGTAGGGATGACAGGATTTGAACCCGTGACATTTTGTACCCAAAACAAACGCGCTACCAAGCTGCGCTACATCCCTTTCAATTGGTCTACAGTGTCATTGTAGAGAATCCCTGTCTTGTTTTCCACATCTTTATTTCATCCATTGGTATACAAAAATTGTCTTGTCATTTATTCTTTTTGGTCTCATATATAATATAACATATAATATAGTAAAAGACTTTTATTATATAAAGTATGAAATAAATATCAAACCTACCGTAAAAAAATAAATTTTTTCAGAAATTTCAGGCGGAAAGGGACGTATTTTTTTCTTTTAAGAAAAGTAATATCTATTCAATTTTAATTAAGGATTCCGCGTACAAATACAAGTGGTCAGTCATTAACGACATATACACATCTGGTCATATATGTATTACCATTATGTATTACAAATTACAATAAAATTTAAATAACGAATAAAGTAAAGAAGGACGAGGATTTAAAATGCGAGATCTAAAAACATATCTTTCCGTGGCACCGGTAGTAAGTACTCTATGGTTCGGGTCTTTAGCAGGTTTATTGATAGAGATCAATCGTTTTTTTCCGGATGCGTTGATATTCCCCTTTTTTTCATTCTAGTTATTGATATGGGAGGGGGGGAAAAAGATTAGAGATACAATCAAATATCTGTAACTAATCCCTACCCTTCCCTTCTTTTTTTTAGAATAAGTTAGAAAAAAAAGAAAAAGCGAACTAACCCGCAGTGAAACTAGGAATTCGGGTCCAGGCTCAAATAAAATTAATATTAAATAGAGATTAATAATAAATAGAGTGTAAATGGAAATGTGATGGTTGGGGCAACAATATCATACAAGATACTTAAATGAAAATGAAATACTGTACGGCAATTTTAAATTCTAAATATAGTTAGAAAGTTAGAAATATATTTAGAAATTTTTTTATTATATTACTTATTATTACTATATTGAAATTGAACTATATTGATTCATTGCAACGAAATCCTTCTTTCATAATTTGATTTCGAGTTGCCTGTTTCTATTTTTTTTTTTTTTTTTTTCGTTCCTTTCTTCTTCCTCGCTTCGGATCGGAAAATTAAAGAATTGAGTGAATCAAAAACCAAAGGAGGTTCATGGCCAAGGGTAAAGATGTTCGAGTAACGGTTATTTTGGAATGTACCAGTTGTGTTCGAAATCGTGTTAATAAGGAATCAATGGGCATTTCTAGATATATTACTCAAAAGAATCGACATAATACGCCTAGTCGATTGGAGTTGAGAAAATTCTGTCCCTGTTGTTACAAACATACGATTCATGGGGAGATAAAGAAATAGATCGAACCGATCACTCGTGTGTCAGTCTTCCAAGGAAGATGAAAAATTACATACTATATATAACATATACCAATATATATAATATATATATTTTTAAAAATATATATAAACAAACCAAATCCTATTTCTATCGGATCAAACATGATGTAGATGTAGAATTAAGAAATAGGATTTGGATCTTCAGGATAAGATAAGGAATAAACAAACCATGGATAAATCCAAGCGAATCTTTCTTAAATCCAAGCGATCTTTTCGTAGGCGTTTGCCTCCGATCCAATCGGGGGATCGAATTGATTATAGAAACATGAGTTTAATTAGTCGATTTATTAGCGAACAAGGAAAAATATTATCTAGACGAGTAAATAGATTGACCTTAAAACAACAACGATTAATTACTATTGCTATAAAACAAGCTCGTATTTTATCTCCGTTACCTTTTCTTAATAATGAGAAACAATTTGAAAGAAGCGAGTCAGCCGCTAGAACTACTGGTCTTAGAACCAGAAAAAAAATAGGCTGACTCTTCAATTGAATCAAATTCCAATCCAAACTAAAATGCGGATTGACGTTTTTTTTGTTCGAAAAATCGTAAAATCCAAATTTGATTGTCGTGTCGTAAAAAAAAAAAAGAATTGGGGAAGAAGAATAAATATTTTTTATTGAACGTGTTTCTTAATTTTGACGACTTTATCATATTTTATCATACTAATTTCTACTCTACCTTCCCAGAGTTCATTCTACAGGGAACTCCATTTAAACCATTCCAACAGATTCCTTCCAATCTCTTTATTTTATGATCTCGTTGGAAATCATATAAAGACAACTCTTATTTAATATAGCTATTTGTGCAAGTATTTTACGATTAAGAAGCAACTGTTTCTTGTACAGATTGTGTATTAATTTACTATAACTAAAGTATACTTTATTGTCGCGAATTACTGCATTTATACGAGTGATCCACAAACGACGAAAAACTCTCTTTTGTCTACCTCTATCCCGCTGAGCCGAAACCAAAGCTCTTATTTTCTGTTGAGTAATAGTTCGAGTAAGTCTTGAATGAGCCCCTCGAAAAGTTGATGCAAATAAACGAATTTTTGTTCTACGTCTTCGAGCTATATACCCTCGTTTAATTCTGGTCATTGAATAAATGAAACTTTGATGAATAACTAATTGATTTCCTTTCTTTCAGTTATTCCCTTCCCGTGTCCTAGTCTATTAATAACAAAACGGATTCTTCCTATGTATAAAATAAAAATTCCAATGGCTTTTGCTACTATAACCTTCCCAACCACGATTTTTTCTTTTTTTTTTCTAGGCATTTCACCTCTAAATCAAAAATTGTATTGATACTAGGTATCAAAAACACATAGTAAATAAAAAGTAGTAAAGTAAATATAAATGGATATAGTGGGTTCCATCGTTTCTATGGTTACTTCTTAAACGGTGAGGTCCTCTCTATACACCGGAGCCCTTCCTTCATTTAATCAATGTTATTGTTAACTTGTACAGTTCACACTCTTTGGCTCTACCCATAATTATCCAGTACTAGGTCTTTCACAACGAGATCTACTTATACAGTAACGGTATTTAATTATGAAGATTAGCTGAGTAGCTGACCCTGTTAGTCCGTTCTTGCAAGAGTAAGGCATAATTTTTCTGCTTTTTTTAAATAGGATTTCCCCTGCTTAATGGATAGCATTTGCTATCAATGGAGAATTCTTTCTCATCTTAAATTTAAAATTGAGGTGATTGGATTTGCACCAATGGAAACCATACATTTGATACCACAACAGCAGGATAGATCTTTTTGATTTTTAGATATTGAGTGGAGTTCTTCCATTCTATCCTATTCACTGGTACTGATCGTTGATACTGGATCAATTGTTTTCTTTTGTCCTAGCCCATGATCTGAACGAGTCGCACATACACCCTAGTACATGTTCCTCGTCGTTGAGGACATCCCCCAAGAGCGGGGGATTTCGTGACATTTCTGATTGGCTGTCTTGTGTTTCTAATAAGTTGTTTAATAGTTGGCATGTTGAATCATATACATAATGGGCTGGTTTAGATCGATCTTAACCGGATGATTATGAATTATTTTATTTCTAATTTTATTTCTATATTAATAGATTAATGAATAGAATATTAAATCCGGTAAGAAGATAATAAGATAAAATCTCAAATCACGAATTCGCGTGAAATCTTTGTTATTTTTTCTTTTTTATTCAGTCGCTACAAGATCAACAATTCCATGAGCTTGGGCTTCTGTTGCTGACATAAAAACGTCTCTTTCCATGTCTTCGAATACAACCCATAAGGGTTTGCCTGTCCTTTGTGCATAAACCCTTGTGATGGTTTCGCGCAGCTTCAGTAGTTCTTCCGCTTCCAGGATAAATTCTCCCGTCTGTGCCTCATAAAAAGAACTAGCAGGTTGATGGATCATTACCCTGATGATATAACATAATCAATGTTTCTTCTATCTCGCATGATGAAAGCGAAAGGGGAAGAGATAAAGAATAATAAATAATAAAAAAAGATATAATTATAATTGAACAACCGTACAGGCATCTTTTACGCATTGCATACGGCTCTATAATGGAATTAATTTTTTTTTACCTTTACCTTACTTACATCGAAGAAATAGAAAAGAAATTATAGAGTCTATCAGACTCCGGTTGTTAAATGATCCAATAACCACCCTTCCTTTTGCAGTAGTTCAAAAATACTATGATGGCTCCGTTGCTTTATATATTTATTTCGTCTGTTATTTAGCAATCCCAAAGTTTCTTTTTTTTTTTTTTTTTCAAATAAAAAGATTTATTTTCATATTCTTTCATAACATAAATATTGTTAAGATTAAGAGCCCCCGGTGTGAAAACAAAAAAGTTTGTGACGCTGAAATAGGCCTCCCGATAGATCGGATAAAATCGGAAATACCTTTTATCTCATACTACTCTTTCGATACATAATCTAAGGTAAAAAAAAATTCTCATATCGAATTCGAAGTGCCATGCTATTATTACTTAATATTCATATTTCATATAGCGCGAAGGCATAGTCTTCTTTTTTCTCTCAAATAAAATAAAAACTCATTGGCGCCAAGCGTGAGGGAATGCTAGACGTTTGGTAATTTCTCCTCCGACCAGAATAAAAGATCCCATTGAAGCGGCTAATCCCATGCATATTGTCTGTATATCTGGTCGCACAAATTGCATAGTATCATAAATAGCTACTCCGGGTATTACCCATCCGCCAGGAGAGTTTATAAACAAATACAGATCTTTGGTATCATCCTCGATACTGAGATATACCATAAGACCAATAAGTTGATTCGAGATCTCGCTATCAACCCCTTGGCCTAAAAAAAGTAATCTTTCTCGATAAAGTCGGTTGATTGGGATAAAATTGTATCCCTTAGAAACCGTACATGCACCTTTTGATGCATACGGTTCAACAAAAATCACGAAAAAAAAGAATCAATGTGTAGATTCTAGCTTTCTTTTTTTTTTTTTTTTTCATAACAGGCTTTTTTAACTTATAAAAAGTTAAAAGAGGGCTTCTCTTTAATTTTTCAAGAAAGATGAGTTTTGGCCTGTTTTGTTTATCTATAAAAAAAAAATTACTAAACTTATCTAACTAACTTCTCATTGATGTATTGTTTCATCGAGATACAATCTAAATCGCGATGTAATTTTCTTGTTCCTGAATGGGCTTCTTCAATTTTTTTTAGGTTTATGCTCTACTCCGAGTAAAGATCCGCCCGATTTGGATTTGCACATATAGGACAAATGCCCCAATACCACGTTCTTTTGTTACGACTTCCTTTTTGTTTTTTCAATTTATTTCATGTCTTCCAACAAATATTCAACGCATTCATCATATTACTTGATTGATTAACAACTTCTATTTATAAATTATAAATATAGAAAGAAATAGGATATGATATAAGTAGTAAAGTAGTAATCATAAATATATTTATTACCAATTGGTTTTTTTTTTTCTAAACGGAGCCTGGATACTTCATTTTATTGGTCTAACCAAGCCAACCATAAATTATTCTAATTGATAATATTAATCTGTATACCCTCCCTAAAAAATAGATCTAATTGCACTTCACGCTCCAAATTTTTGATAATTCAATCAATCTTTCTTGGGCGAAAGAGAGGATATCTCGATCGGGGAAGAGAACGGGGGAATACCATATGACCCAATATATCTGACAAGTCGCACTATACGTCAATCCACAATGCATCTTCCTCTCCAGGACTTCGAAAAGGTACTCTTGGAACACCAATAGGCATTAAATAAAATAAAAATTAAGTACTATATCGCACTTTGATGTGAAAGCGTAACAATGGGTTTATTGTCCTAATAATATCGGCCTTTATCATATTTTATCCATAGATTGACTAAGTTCATAAAATAAAAAAAGAAAAGAAGACAAAATGAATAAAGTAAAATTCTTACAAATAAGTACTTTGAATGATGAACAAATATATATATGCATTCACTCATATAAAATGGTATCAACTCCCCTACCATTGCGTATTGGTACTTATCGGGTGTAGAATAGATCTGCTTCTTTTTGTTCCTACGAACAAAATAGTTTCAGTATTACTAAAAGTAATTATTACGAAAAGAATCAAACAAATATTAATCCTTTCCCCAAGATAATCCACTAAAAAAGGGGGGTACATAGCATAGTTTTTTCCAATGCAATAAAGTTACATTGTGTCTATTTTTCATTGATAGAGGGGTATTTCCATGGGTTTGCCTTGGTATCGTGTTCATACCGTCGTATTGAATGATCCCGGTCGTTTGATTTCTGTCCATATAATGCATACAGCTCTGGTTGCTGGTTGGGCTGGTTCGATGGCTCTATACGAATTAGCAGTTTTTGATCCCTCTGACCCTGTTCTTGATCCGATGTGGAGACAAGGTATGTTCGTTATACCCTTCATGACCCGGTTAGGAATAACCAATTCATGGGGCGGTTGGAGTATCACAGGGGGGACTGTAACGAATCCCGGTATTTGGAGTTACGAAGGTGTGGCCGGGGCGCATATTGTGTTTTCTGGCTTGTGTTTTTTGGCAGCTATCTGGCATTGGGTGTATTGGGATCTAGAAATATTTACTGATGAACGTACAGGAAAACCCTCTTTGGATTTGCCTAAGATCTTTGGAATTCATTTATTTCTCTCAGGGGTGGCTTGTTTTGGTTTTGGTGCATTTCATGTAACAGGATTGTTTGGTCCTGGAATATGGGTGTCCGATCCTTATGGACTAACCGGAAGGGTACAATCCGTAAATCCAGCGTGGGGTGTGGATGGTTTTGATCCTTTTGTTCCGGGAGGAATAGCCTCTCATCATATTGCAGCAGGGACCTTGGGCATATTGGCGGGTCTATTCCATCTTAGTGTCCGTCCACCCCAACGCCTATACAAAGGATTACGTATGGGAAATATTGAAACTGTCCTTTCCAGTAGTATTGCTGCTGTCTTTTTTGCAGCTTTTGTAGTTGCTGGAACGATGTGGTATGGTTCAGCAACTACCCCGATTGAATTATTTGGTCCCACCCGTTATCAATGGGATCAAGGATACTTTCAACAAGAAATATATCGAAGAGTTGGTGCTGGGTTAGCCGAAAATCAAAGTTTATCAGAAGCTTGGTCTAAAATTCCTGAAAAACTAGCTTTTTATGATTACATCGGCAATAATCCGGCAAAAGGGGGATTATTCAGAGCGGGCTCAATGGACAACGGGGATGGAATAGCTGTTGGGTGGTTAGGACATCCTATCTTTAGAGATAAAGAGGGGCGTGAACTTTTTGTACGTCGTATGCCTACTTTTTTTGAAACATTTCCGGTTGTTTTGGTAGACGGAGACGGAATTGTTAGAGCCGATGTTCCTTTTAGAAGGGCAGAATCAAAATATAGTGTCGAACAAGTAGGTGTAACTGTTGAGTTCTGCGGCGGCGAACTCAACGGAGTCAGTTATAGTGATCCTGCTACTGTGAAAAAATATGCTAGACGTGCTCAATTGGGTGAAATTTTTGAATTAGATCGTGCTACTTTGAAATCCGATGGTGTTTTTCGTAGCAGTCCAAGGGGTTGGTTTACTTTTGGACATGCTTCGTTTGCTTTGCTCTTCTTCTTCGGACACATTTGGCATGGTGCTAGAACCTTGTTTAGAGATGTTTTTGCTGGTATTGATCCAGATTTAGATGCTCAAGTGGAATTTGGAGCATTCCAAAAACTTGGAGATCCAACTACAAGAAGACAAGTAGTCTAATACAATATTGCTTTGTTACTTTTCGTTTTTTTTTTTTTTCTTTTTGTGATTTGACTGACATAGGTTTAGGGTACCGGATAAATCTTGATTTGAATCGCTGCCTTTTTCTTTGTTTGACTCTTGTTCTTTCTTTATCCGGGAGACGATCCAAAATAAACAGGTATGGAAGCTATAATTGTAAACCTCGATCGAATCTATGGAAGCATTGGTTTATACATTCCTTTTAGTCTCAACTCTAGGAATAATTTTTTTCGCTATCTTTTTTCGAGAACCGCCTAAAGTTCCAACTAAAAAGGTGAAATGATTTTTCATTATCTCAATTGAAAGTAATAATCCTCCCAATATTGGGAGGATCATTACTTCAACTAGTCCCCGTGTTCCTCGAATGGATCTCTTAGTTGTTGAGAGGGTTGCCCAAAAGCAGTATATAAGGCGTACCCAGTAAAACTTACAAGTAAACCAGATAAAAAGATGGCAACTAGGGTTGCTGTTTCCATTATTATATAGTTTTAAGACATTATATAGTTTTAAGACCACAATGGATCTATGATAAGATCATTTATTTACAACGGAATGGTATACAAAGTCAACAGATCTTAATGAATATAAAATATTATGGCTACACAAACCGTTGAGGGTAGTTCTAGATCTGGCCGCCCAAAACGAACTAATGCAGGGAGTTTATTGAAACCATTAAATTCAGAATATGGTAAAGTAGCTCCTGGGTGGGGAACTACTCCTTTGATGGGTCTCGCAATGGCTCTATTTGCGGTATTCCTATCTATTATTTTGGAGATTTATAATTCTTCCATTTTACTGGATGGAATTTCAATGAATTAGATTCACAAGAACCATTAACCATCTTTTTCAATACAAAGCAAAGTGAATCATTTAGGTTTCTGATTTTTATCCCATTCTATTTTGGTAGTTCGACCGTGGAATTTCTTTGTTTCTGTATTTCCGGAATATGAGTGTGTGACTTGGTATAATTGATCCTATGGATAGTACAGAGAATGGGTCTGTCATCTTGATAGAGATGGTTTTACTTCGTCGGATATTCATTCTAGTATCTGGAGCACGGAATATATGAAATAGATTACAAAGTATTAGAACTATGATTCATACTTAATAGTCAGACCCCGTGGCCGGAACCCAACGAATTTTTTCAAAGAATTAGAAGTTATAAATCGAAAGATCTTTCAAACTTTCGTTTATGCTTATTTTGATCAAAGGACAAAGGTTTCTTTGGATTTTTAGTCATTATATCTATTCATTGAATAAGTGATGATCCAACGATTCTTACTCAGGGAATTGTGGGATTTAGTTTAAAAAGGTTTTATTGAATCATCGTGGTTCTAGTATGAATCTGAGGTTTTAATTGATTCATAGGGTCTTAACAAGAGAATTCCTATCAATAATAAAAAAAACAGCAGTAAAGCCGCATTACACATAAATAACAACAAAGAAAATAGGTAAATAGAAGATTCAAAAGGCCTATAACGATCACTATAGAGACGAATGAGCCGACTTGATTTTTTGGCATTATAATCACAAAGAGTAGCTTTCGGATTTTTATTCTTTCGTATCTTCAGAAAAAATGGAATCATAGAATTAATAAATTTTAAACTTTCTATTACACACATCCGTTAGAGCTAGTATTTGGTTTTTTCTGTTTGAGCCGTACGAGATGAAATTTTCATATACGGTTCTCGGGGGGGGGTCTCCTTGGTTTACCTATCCCAATAAAATCTATGATTGGTTCGAAGAACGTCTTGAGATTCAGGCAATTGCAGATGATATAACTAGTAAATATGTTCCCCCTCACGTCAACATATTTTATTGTCTAGGAGGAATTACCCTTACTTGTTTTTTAGTACAAGTAGCTACAGGGTTTGCTATGACTTTTTATTATCGTCCGACCGTTACAGAGGCTTTTGCTTCTGTTCAATATATAATGACTGAAGCTAACTTTGGTTGGTTAATCCGATCAGTTCATCGATGGTCGGCAAGTATGATGGTCCTAATGATGATACTGCACGTATTTCGTGTATATCTCACCGGCGGCTTTAAAAAACCTCGCGAATTGACTTGGGTTACGGGTGTAGTTTTGGGTGTATTGACCGCATCTTTTGGTGTAACTGGTTACTCCTTACCTTGGGACCAAATTGGTTATTGGGCAGTAAAAATTGTAACAGGCGTACCGGACGCTATTCCTGTAATAGGATCGCCCCTGGTAGAGTTATTACGCGGAAGTGCTAGTGTGGGACAATCCACTTTGACTCGCTTTTATAGTTTACACACTTTTGTATTACCTCTTCTTACTGCCGTATTTATGTTAATGCACTTCCCAATGATACGTAAGCAAGGTATTTCTGGACCCTTATAAAGAATATATACCATCGATATTTGTAATCAATCATTTATCATATCACTTGGGGTAGGAACAATAGTATTTCATTGCTACAAATATGGATTATTGAAAAGAATAAGACATGTATTTGGATATTTCTCTTCAACTCTACAAAAATGTATTATTTTTTTGACACTCATAGTTGAAGCGAATTCTCCGAAGATAAAATGGATTATGGGAGTGTGTGACTTGAACTATTGATCGGGCCGTGCAGATATATGCCCTTACTCTGCCGCATTCGAATTCACAACAAAAAAATGTGTCTTTCTTTGTTCCAACCACCGTGTAAGCCCCATACAGAGGATAGGCTGGTTCGTTTGAAGAGAATCTTTTCTATGATCAAACCCTATCATGTCGTGTATGATATGAACAGGCTCCGTAAGATCCAGTAGAATAAATGATTGGCATAATTCAGATTATGTTTTATATATTTCACTTACTAAATAGTATAGAAATGTATTCATTTCCTCTGCATTGACTCGATTTATGATACTATCGGAGTGAAACAAGGGATCTAAAGAAGAACAGAGGCTAGACTATATTAGTAACAAGTAAACCCTTTGTATGTAAAAAGTCTCGTTGGGGGATAAAGGCTAATTGCAAAGTCTGAGACGACCCATAAAGCACTTGATCATGATCAACTTTGTAAGCCTACTTGGGTATTGAGCATTTATCTGTAAGAACTAAATTCCTTGCAATGGGTAGTTGTTGCAACTGCGAAAAAGGGAATCTGATAAATTTTTTCTTACATAGAATCATTCATATATGTGTGGATATGGATAACATATCGATTTTTTTATATGGATCCTTTTGGTTCGTTTGATTCGTGCTCGAGCTGGATGATGAAAAATTATCATGTCCGGTTCTTTCGGGGGATGGATCTAGAATAATTCACCTATCCTAATAACAAAAAAACCTGACTTGAACGATCCTGTGTTAAGAGCTAAATTGGCTAAAGGGATGGGTCATAATTATTA